GGATTAGTTCGATCCAAAACTTGAGATAATGGGTGTAATCCGAAAAAGGATTCATAAGTAGTTGTTAACGGAGTTGAAGTTACCAAATTCTGAGGAGTGGGTATCAATTTATGCCTAATTGCTCCGCCTATAGTTCCCTTAACTACGTTTTCTAAACGAGCCAGAGCCAATCCGAGCTGGTCTTGTAAAAGATCCGCTACAGAGCGAATACGTTTATTTTTCAAATGATTCATATCATCAAGTGTACCCATTCCAAATTTCATCCCAATCAAATGATCGGCAGCTGCTAATATATCTCGTGGTAACAAAAAGATATTGTTCTGAGGTATATTAAGATTCAGTCTCCAGTTAATATTTCGGCGACCGATCCTTCCCAATTCACACCTTTGGTGAAAGAATTTTTTTTGTAATTCCTTACATAAGGATTCAGAAAATATTGGATCCCCACCTACACAAGAAAATTGTTGATAAAACTCCAAAATAGCATTTTCTTTTGACCCAATTTTTTTTTTCTCTTTATCGGTCAAGAAAGATAAAAAAATTTCAGGATAGCAAACATTCTCTAGAATTTCTCTTAGATTCGAACCCATAGCTGATGATAGAACTAGAATAGATATTTTCTGTTTCCTACTCACACGAGCCCATATTCTTGCTTTTTTATCAATCTCTAATTCTAGCCTGCCCCCCCAATCTGATATTATGGTGCCGGTATAGACCGAAATCCCGTTATGATCCAATTCTGACTGGTAATAGATACCAGGACTTTGTAATATTTGATTGATCACAATTCTGTATATTCCGTTTACTATAGAAGTTCCAAGGGAATTCATTAAAGGAATGTTGCCAATAAAAATTCTTTGTTCTTGCATATTCCTACTGGTTTTCCAAATTAATCCCGCGGATACATATAATTCCGAAGAATATGTAAGTGATTCATAGACAGCATCTCGTTCTTTTATCAGAGGTTCTACCAATTGATATGTTTCCACAAATAATTGAAATTCAATTTCGTGATCTATATCTTCAATTTTTGGAAATTTCGAAAGTTCTTCTATTAAACCCTGATCAATAAACCGATAAAACCCTTCAAATTGTATCTGATTAAATCCGGGTATTGTAGATGTTCCCTCTTTTCCATCCCCGAGCATCTTTTTTGAATTTCCCATTTATCCGTTTATTGAAAAAATACCATCCCATCTCTCATTCTTCACCGAATCATATCCATAGAATTCGATCTAGCAATAATGGAATTTCTATTCTGTTTACTGAATCACATGAAATTTTATCCAACTCCAAGATATATGGAATGTATGAAATACGTATGAACGGAGACTAGATTCAATTGGAATTTTTTTATACGAAAGAGATCCAAATGGAACAGAATTGAGAAATACCACTGGAACTTATGGAGTTTTGTAAAGACTAGAAAAAAAAGTAATTTCATTTTCACCTATGATATTACATATTCCAATTCGATTGCATACCATAAAAAACGGTATTCATGATTGGATCCGCTCAAACAGATAAACATATAATAAATAGAAAACTTTTTTTTTAACCACTTTACTTTTTTATGTATTTGTATTTCATTGTTCAAAAAAATATTTGCAGAAAAGAGATTGATTTTTACCTATTTTGAATAGAATATTTAGAATATCATTGAATTGAAATTGAAGTAGGTAAAAAAACGTGTGTTTTTTTATTTATTAATTTTTATTATTATTAAAAGAAATTTTCTTATTAAAATAAAAAAGAATGCACAGATATATATGTCTCTTTTTCTTCTTTTATTGTGGTACAGTTCTATTTGGGACAGCACATGCTGTGCTCTACCAAAAATTCAATTTTTTCTTCAATGTATTCAATGAAAAATTAAAATACAAAAATTTATTCAGAATTACTCCTCAAAAGCATCCCTAGAGAGATAAAATACCCCATTATAGAGCTATAGCTCTATAAACAACGTAACGTATGTTCTGATTCTGGGGTTTACATATACTTATCATTACTGTTATAATTGAAATTGAAGAAGATTTCTTTTTAATTGAAAAAACGCAAGATTAGTTATAAATCTATTTCTAATGATTTTCTTATATTATTAGAAATAAAAAAATGTGGATTTGAATTAAAAAATGGTCATGAATTTACAGTCAATAGTTAATGGTTCTGATTTGTACTGGATTCGATATTTTGTGACTTAAAATCTATATTTTTTTTCGGAGTTGAAAAAAAAAGATAAAATTTGAATCTAGTTTCTATCGTTTTGGCGGCATGGCCGAGTGGTAAGGCGGGGGACTGCAAATCCTTTTTCCCCAGTTCAAATCCGGGTGCCGTCTCAACAACAGACTTGAAATCCCCTATTATAAAACTATAACAAACGTAGGAAAAGACTCTTGATACTTTCTTTTCGTGATTCTAAGCCCCTGGCTCTCGAGGTTCTATTCTCTAACCTAAAGTTTTGCCTATCAGATTCGAGGAAAACTTAAAGTAGTGGAGGGAAATCCGTTAGATTGGATAGCCAGAGAGGGAATTCAATTAATAGTTTTGGAAAAGACCTAAGATACTTTGGATACAGACTCATGAAAGTCTCGGAACGCCCAGACATTCAATCAATATTAGATTAGATGAAGAATTGCCTTTCGTTTTACTTCCAAAAATAAAAAATGATAAAAGAAAGAAAAAATATTATTCTTTCTACATGTGAGTCAGACTCCTTGGATACTTCGAAAAGTGTCCGTTTACTTGTGTTTACATCTTGTCGATTCTACTAGAAATTCTATAATAAGAATAACTCATTATAAGATAAGTGGATTTTTTTGGAGTAGTTCATCAATGGTGACCAAATACCTCTCCCTTTTTTTGACTCTGCACCAGTGATTTCACTATTATTAGTGAACAATAATGTAAAAGTTTCTTCATATTCATAGAAATAGGGGACAGAATTCACATGGATATAGTAAGTCTCGCATGGGCTGGTTTAATGGTAGTTTTTACATTTTCCCTCTCTCTCGTAGTGTGGGGAAGAAGTGGACTCTAGAAGTCCTCCTAATTGGGATAATAATCAAACTCTATCAACCTGTATCAATTGTTTTAGTTTTCTAGACCGGCCGGCAATTTTTTTAAGATTTTTTTTTAGAAATTGGATTTTTGTTTTAGTGACTCATTTTATATTTTTATATCAGGGTTTACACCGTTAACCATTCATGGGGTAACCCCCTTTCGAAATCTGAAGAAGTTTCCATCGAATTCGGATTATCCGTATTAAATGGATCAAACAAATAAATGAAATTGAGAAAGTATGTACATCCATTTCATATTCTATTTAATTTATATTTACATTTATAAAGAAAAATATAGATATGGGTGGATTCCTTTATATTAAGATATTTCACTTGTATCTTTATACATTACAATAACCATAATGGCTAGTATGGTAGAAAGAGATCTCTTTCTACCATACTCGCGGGCCCCTTAGGATACTACTGAGTCTAATGCATTCCTTTCATTTAAGACGAGAAATTTAAATCCTTTTTTTTTCATTGATAGTCAAATTGTATTCAATTTAATTATTTTGACTAACCGTTTTTACGTAAATTATAAGTAAAAAAGCAGTAGGAACAAGAATGAAGAGTGCAGTAGCAATAAATGCAAGAATATTGACTTCCATAATTTAATCGTTTATTATTTATTTTTTTCTTTGGAATATCTCGGGATTTAATCCCATAGAGATGATAAATCTTTCGCTTGTAAACTCACTCAGATGAATTAGATTTCGATGATATCGAATGAAAGAAATATCATGAATAACAATATCGGAGCTATAAAATCGATTCATCGTCAAGAATTTAATAGTATAACATAGGAAGATCTTTTATCCACACCGAATACATAATGAGATTCCTGATCCAATCAAAAAATATTGATTTATGATTCTTTTTCCCCGCTTTCTTTTCTACAACCTAGTACTTTACTTGTACAACCATCTGATGAAATATCATAAAAAAACTTTTCTAGTTTATAAAAATAGTTTCTAAAGAACCTTAAATAAACAATAGAAATCAAATAGAGAAAACAAGTACGAAGTTCAATTTGAATTTTAAAAATTTTTGTAAAGGTCTATGATCTTTTTGGAAAACAAAGAAGGGGAATGTGATAAAGACGAGTCCCAGTAAAAAAAAAACTAAAATATTCCCAAAAATGAACTATTTCAATTTTCTTACGAGTTTTTCTTCGACATCGACTCTAATCTTTAAAAAGAGCATATTCATTAGGGAAGACTAATTTTATCTTTATTTTTTAAATATCCTCTTTCCTTGGTTGTATTCGAACTATTTTCACTTCCTTGACTTCATAGAAAGAAAAGTATATATAGGTACTCTTGGCAAACGTATTATACGCTATCCTATTTCATTTTCCTACACGAGTTAATGGGAGATTAACTGACAAAAAGCAGAAACCCCGTACAGTATCTCTTTCTTGAAGTGGTGAATGCTCTCAATAATTATACTAATTTACATATGTCTCTCTACCATCAATTGGTGCTATGGAAATACCCCTTTCTTTTGCTCGATGAAAAAATAAAAATAAAACAAAAAGATAAACGAAACTATTTTGATCCCTTTGCCCAGAAACAAAAAGGGGAGTTTATGTCTTTTTTTGTATTGAATCCGCCGGGACTGACGGGGCTCGAACCCGCAGCTTCCGCCTTGACAGGGCGGTGCTCTGACCAATTGAACTACAATCCCATGGAAATCAAGTGGGTAGCTTACATATTCCTTCTTATGATTTCATTTTAATCATTTCAATTTTAAATTCAAATTAGTGTTTTGTAACAAAGAAAGTCACAAGTGATATATTGAGATTTATATGGATATCACTTTAGTGATAGCAAGACAGATTACTGGTAATCCTTGCATTATTATCAAATCGATTGATAATCTATTTTTTATTGTAAAAAATAGATTATTTTATTTTCTCGACTCTGTTCATTAAAGTTTATA